AATCCTGTTGAATAACTTACATAATCTCTATTACGAATCCTTTGTGTACCTTGGTGTTCCTAACTATCCACCCTTTTTGGTCACAAGGACCCCCCCGCTCATTAGGGTAATACATGTCTGTTAATAGCTAGTAAAATCCCTAGATAGTTGCTCCTTTTGAACCCGCTTCAAGTCATGATGACTAATCACTCAATCTTGGGGTAAATAGTATATAATGCTTATGTTTACTTTCACTTAACACTTGTACATAGGAAATGAGACTGAATCTTTTTACTGCAAAGTAAGAAACTGTTTTTTTCACTCATATAACTATCTGGTTTAGTTCATCAATCCGAATGATGAATAAAAAATAAAAAGGTATATTCAACCCATGAAATTTCCTTCCTAGAAAGAAAAGACATAGAGGAAATTTTATGTCTTAACGAATCACACGTAGAGATATTGATAACACACATAGAGTTAATGGTATTTCATAACTAATTGATTGAGCAGCAGCCCGTAAACCACCTAAAAAGGAATATTTATTATTTGATCCATAACCTGACATAAGAAGGCCCACGGGAGCAATACTTGAAATGGCAATCCATAAAAAAACACCAATACTTAAATCGGCTAGAACAAGGCGATATCCAAAAGGAATTACTAAAGAACTTAGTAGAATTGATGTGACTGCTATGGATGGTCCGATACTGAATAAACGAGTATCTCCTCTTGATGGAAGAAGATTCTCTTTGAAAAGTAATTTTGTACCATCTGCTAAAGCTTGAAGAATTCCCAAAGGCCCGGCGTATTCAGGGCCAATACGTTGTTGTATCCCCGCGGATATTTCTCTTTCTAACCAAACAATTACTAGTACACCTATTGTGATTCCTAATACAGGAGTAAAAATAGGGACAAGCATCCATATGATCTCATATACCTCTTTTAAGGATTCCAATCTAAAAAAAGAATTGATAGCTTGTACTTCTGTTGTATCTATTATCATTTTAACGATCAACTTCTCCCATAATGATATCTATGCTACCTAGTATTGTCATAATATCAGCCAATTTCATTCTTTTAACTAATTGAGGAAGGATTTGCAAATTGATAAAACCCGGTGGTCGGATTTTCCATCTCCAAGGAAAAACACCCTTATCTCCTATCAGAAAAATTCCTAATTCTCCTTTTGGGGCTTCGACTCTCACATAAAGTTCTTGTTTTGACAATTCAAAAGTAGGAGAAGGTTTTTTACTGATAAATCGATAGTCAAAATCATTCCATTCGGGATCCCATACTTTATAAAAGCGCCGGATTTCTAAATTCTCATAGGGCCCCCCCGGAATTCCTTCTAAAGCCTGTTGAATAATTTTTATTGATTCTGTCATTTCACCGATTCGTACTAAATAACGAGCTAATGAATCCCCTTCCTTTTGCCATTGAACTCCCCAATCAAATTCATCGTAAGACTCATAATGATCAACCTTTCGAAGATCCCATTGTATTCCGGAAGCTCGTAGCATTGGTCCCGATAAACCCCAATTAATTGCCTCCTCTCCGCCAATAATGCCTACTCCCTCAACTCGCTCTAAAAAAACAGGATTCCGTGTAATAAGTCTTTGATATTCAGTAACTCTTGTTAAAAAATAATCACAAAAATCCAAACATTTATCTACCCAGCCATAAGGTAAATCAGCAGCGACTCCTCCAATACGAAAAAAATTATGCATCATTCGCATACCGGTAGCAGCTTCGAATAGGTCATATATCAATTCTCTTTCTCGAAAAATATAGAAGAAGGGGGTCTGTGCGCCAATATCTGCCATAAAAGGGCCAAGCCATAACAAATGCGAAGCTATACGACTTAACTCTAACATAATGACTCTGATATAGCTGGCCCTTTTAGGCACTTGAATATTGCCTAACTGCTCTGGTGCATTTACAGTTATTGCTTCAGTGAACATAGTAGCTAAATAATCCCAACGTGTTACATAAGGTAAATATTGTATAATTGTTCGGTTTTCCGCAATTTTTTCCATTCCTCTATGTAAATAACCCAATATCGGTTCACAGTCAATAACATCTTCACCATCTAGAGTAACAATGAGTCGAAGAACACCGTGCATTGATGGGTGCTGAGGGCCCATATTGACTATCATAAGGTCATTTCGTGTAGCTGGTGCAGTCATAGGTTTTTTCCCGATTCATTCTTCCATGAATTGCTGAAAGCGAAAAGAGGTTCATCAAAATTTAAGCGAAAATTCAAAAAGACTCTTCAAATTAATGATTTTTTGTTTCTCGAATCTCCAACTGTCCGATTAATTCTTTATAACGTACTCTATTTTTTTTTGACAAATAGGCGAGCAGCCGTTGACGTTTTCCTAGAATTTTACGCAGACCTCTCTGAGATAAATAGTCTTTTTTGTGCAATTCCAAATGTGAAGTAAGTCTCCGTATCCTATTGGTGAAACTCACTACTTGAAATTCAACAGACCCCTTGTTGTCTTCGTTTTCCTCTTTCAAAATAATTGCACTGAATGGATTTTTTATCATAAAAAAAGCTCCTTCTACCCTTTAATTTACAATTTACATATAAAATATATTATTTGATCAGTAATAATAATATTAGTCATTTTAATGTAGTAATTAGTATACACAAGAATTTTAATTTTAGTTGGACAGGGGTAAAAAAGTAGATGGTACGTTTTTACACTTACAACGTCAAATAATTTAGACCGAAAATTCGGAATATTCGATATATTCGTTTATTTTATAGATTTTATCCAAACAAATTGATACGTCATTGACTTAGTATTAAATAAAAAAGATCTAATATTAGACTGGGACGTAAGACAGGGCATATGTGCATCTGTTTGCTTTTCTATATGTTACAGAATATATAGGATGTTACAGAATATATAGGATGTTACAGAATATATAGGAAAAATGTACCATCAAACAATTTTTAATTGTGGATATATTCTTAACAAACTAAAACGGCTTCCATTATTGGTATTAAACCAATATCTATTCATACAAGCTAAGTCTTCTAATCGATAATTAGGCCAAAGAAATAACTTTAATTTAATTAATTCATTTTTATCTCTATCAAGATGCTTTTTTTTATCCAAAAAAGGATTCCTGTTTTTTATGTTCTTTTTGTTACAAAATACTCGATTTTTATCCACACTATTTATATTCTTTGAGTTGAAAGAAATTAGAATTCTCAATTCTCTACGACGTCTAGATGATAAAATCTTTTCAGGAACGATAAAATCATAATGTTTTTTGTCTCTCTTTCGAATTATTATTTGATATCTTGGGATAGATTCATCCAATTTATTTTTATTGATATATCTTTGTTCTCGATATCTTTGAGGAGTTTGGTACTTACTTTTATGAACCAACGATATACCTACGGTTTGATATATAATAAAGTATCCGTCGTTTTTTACAGACAAACGAATGGGATCGATAAAAAATATCCCCTTTTTATTAAATTCCATAGGAGTCCATTTTTTTCGAATCAACATTATATCCAGATTTATTTCTTTCCTTTGAATAGACGATATAGTAGTATCTCTTGGATTTATCAGTCCAAGCAAGTAACAATATATCTTGATATTATTGATCATTCTTTCAGTTAAATTCGGAATTAAACCATCGTCTATTATCCATTGAAAAAGCAAATAGTGTTTCCGTAAGAAAATTATTTCTGGTCTCATCTTATTTCGGATCTTATATTGTTTTTTCATTTTATCTTGGTTTTGTGAATATGATCCAAGGCCTCTTCGGCCCGCGGGTTCTTTTTCTTCTTGATTTCGATTCATTAATTCAGAATATCTTTTTTCATTCGATGGTCTAAAAAAATGGAATTTTTTCTTTTCATTGATGTTTTTCTTTTTATTTAAATTTAAAAGAAGTAATTTGCTTGGTATAATCCACGGTTTTATTTTGTATACATTATAAAGTGGCACAAATTCTGGGAAGAACGGAAGTTTCATATTTGTCGATATTGGGTTTAGGATTTCTTCATTCATTTCCATCCAATCAAAAAAGAGTTTCTTGTCATTGATTGGATTTTTTTCTAAATCTTGATGAATCATCAGATAAAAAATATCGTTTTTATCCATTTTCTCAATTTTTTGGTAATTCTTACTTCCAAGCTTAGTATTTATATTACTGCTATAATCCATTTTGGTCCAGGCCTCAATATCTATTTTTTGTCTTAGAAAAAAATTGAGAATTGTCCAATCAAAATATTTTCTATCTGGATTTTTTTGCATATACATAATATCGCCCTTTTCTAGATAATGATTGATAGGAATTTCCTCCAGGCTTTCAAATAAATTTTGTTTAGAATTGTTGTAATTAAAAGTAATTTTTTGGTTGTTATTTAATTCTGATGGTGATCCATAAATAATATATGAGGACTTCTTAATTTCAGAATTAATAGATTTATATGATAAAAGATTATATATATAGTATTTTGGAAAATTATCTTTTTGGTTTGGTAATGGATATACTTTAAAATCCTTTTGTTTTTTGTGATAAAGTAATAGATCTTTTTCATACGAATTCCATTTTGTTAAATCTTTATTTTGGGTAATACCACCTTCATTTATTGTAGTTCGCCATTTTTGTGGTATTAATTCAAACCATCTAATCTGAGATAAATTGTATTGATAATGACCTCTTAACCAGTTTTTCCATTGATTCGTTTCAGAACTTGAAAGTTTTGTATGTCTTAATTCGGAATGAAATATTCCTTGTGTTACAAAATAATTTTTTATTGCAGTCTTAAGAAAAACGGGAGTTCCATGATACTCAAAAATAGATCTTAACTTATACAAATTAATAACTTGGGTTTGTGATAATTTGTAAAATACATATGCTTGTGATAAAGAGGATAAGTCAAAAAAAAGATGTGAATTCCTCTTACTATTCTTAATATTGTAAAGTTCACTTTTTAGAGTCGAAATAAAGTTAATTTCTTTTTTGTTTTTTTTTTTTTTTATTTC